TAAAAAGAAAAATTAAACCATGTGTCAGGAACCAGATTTGAACTGGTGACACGAGGATTTTCAGTCCTCTGCTCTACCAGCTGAGCTATCCCGACCATTTCCAATGTAGCATCCCACCCTAATTTTATTAGATGACTGGAGTCGATGTCAATTAAAGGGATACGGGGGATTATAAAGTTTTTTCCGAGTCCTGGCTATTCATTCATATCGGCATTCATTGCTTCATTTGGAATGTATATTCTATATCACGTGTGATAAGAGAAAGTCATTTACGCCCAAATACCTTTGTCAAAGAATCAGAAGGGTAAGGGAATTTGGAACCGCTAACGAAAAAGAAGGGGGATAAGGTAAATATTTTAGGGGTCAAATAGGATTTTTGGGGATAGAGGGACTTGAACCCTCACGATTTTTAAAGTCGACGGATTTTCCTCTTACTATAAATTTCATTGTTGCCGGTATTGATATGTAGCATGTAGAATGGGACTCTATCTTTATTCTCGTCCGATTAATAAGTTCTTTAAAAGATCTATCGGACTGTGGAGTGAATGAGTTGATGAATATTCTATTTTTTCTTCAACGTGAAATCAATTCACACCGATTTTTCCATTTTTTCATTTTCATATTAAAAAAAATAGATTCGGGCCAACATTAATCATTTGATATAGTATTCAATAGATGCGTTTATCTTTCATCCTTTATAAAGATAAAGTTTCCATTGAAAGATTCCTCTACCGACGCAGTCAACTCCATTTGTTAGAACAGCTTCCATTGAGTCTCTGCACCTATCCTTTTTTTTTCGTTTTTTGAAACCTTTATTTTGAGAAAACAGGATTTGGCTCAGGATTGCCCATTTTTATTAATTCCGGGGTTTCTCTGAATTTGAAAGTTATCACTTAGTAAGTTTCCATACCAAGGCTCAATCCAATTAAGTCCGTAGCGTCTACCGATTTCGCCATATCCCCCTTCTTTTTGTCTTTTGTTTTGAGATTAAGATTTTATTATAATATTATTCCTATTTTCTTTCATTTATACAGGAACCTTTGAATTTCTGAATTTATTAGATAGCGATTACTATCTCGAAAAAGTATTTTTTTCTGACCTATAGGAAACCCATATTTGATTCAATCAAATTGGATTTTATCATTTCTGCATCGGCAATTCAATATAGATTAATATATATCCTTTATATATCTTTCTCTTCATGCCATTTTTACCATGCAATTGGGATACTTAAAAGGTCGATTCTTTTTTTTAACTTCCCCCTTTTCGAATGAAAACCGAGGAATGATTGATTAGTTATCAATTAATCAAACAAATTAGGAAGAAATATTGTAGGATAGAAGTGTAACAAAAAGAATTTCAAATATCATGTGAATTCAAAATAAAAAAAAGTTTGACTATCTAAAAATAGTTAAGATTGGCTGTCGAATATTATTCTATTCTAATTTAGCATTGTGATAAAGAAATCAAAATTTTAGATCGCTATAGAAATCGTTATGTTCTATAATATCCAATATTTTTTTATTGGTAATTATGGATTCTCTTCTTTTCTATATTTCTAGAGACACTATACTTATAGTAATAGTGTCTTGAATTCCTATGCTATGCATAGAAAATTTCTATTACTATAATGCGAATGCGGGCCCGCTTAGCTCAGAGGTTAGAGCATCGCATTTGTAATGCGATGGTCATCGGTTCGATTCCGATAGCCGGCTTTTTTAGATTTTTCATTTTTTTTATTCAATTTTTGAAAAATTGAGAATCTTTCTTTGAAATCAAAGAAGATTGAAAAGTGTCTTCCCCTCTTTCCAAAATCCATGAATTTATTAAGTTATAGGTTAAGTTATAGGGGGAACTCCTGACTATGCCAGGAAAAGGATCTTATATTATTATTATATATATATAATAATAGAAAGTTTGACTATTTATCCAATTTATCTCATTCTTCTGTATAACAATAGTACAAGTACACTACTTCAGCAAACTTCGCTTCATTTAGTTCAGTTTGAGTTTAGATTTATTCTGTAAAAAATAAAAAAAGAATGAAATGAATTCTTAATAAGAATTAAGGAGTCTTTATTTTATGTCGCGTTACCGAGGACCTCGTTTCAAAAAAATACGCCGCCTGGGGGCTTTACCAGGACTAACTAATAAAAGGCCTAAAGCCGGGAGTGATCTTAGAAACCAATCGCGTTCCGGGAAAAAATCTCAATATCGTATTCGCCTAGAAGAAAAACAAAAATTGCGTTTTCATTATGGTCTTACAGAACGACAATTACTTAAATACGTTCATATCGCCGGAAAAGCCAAGGGGTCAACAGGTCAAGTTTTACTACAATTACTTGAAATGCGTTTGGATAACATCCTTTTTCGATTGGGTATGGCTTCGACTATTCCCGCAGCCCGTCAATTAGTTAACCATAGACATATTTTAGTGAATGGGTGTATAGTAGATATACCAAGTTATCGCTGCAAACCCCGCGATATTATTATGGCGAAG